CTAGAGGTATTTTAGTGATAGGTTCTATAGGAACTGGACGATCCTGTTTGGTCAAATACCTAGCGACAAACTCCTATGTTCCTTTCATTACGGTATTTCCGAACAAGTTCCTGGATGACAAGCCTAAAGGTTATCCTATTGATGATATCGATATTGATGATAGTGACGATATTGATGATAGTAATGATGACCTTGATATTGATAAGGAGCTGCTAACTATGACGAATGTGCTAACTATGTATATGACGACGAAAATAGACCGATTTGATATCACCCTTCAATTCGAATTAGCAAAAGCAATGTCTCCTTGCATAATATGGATTCCAAACATTCATGATCTGCATGTGAATGAGTCGAATTACTTATCCCTCGATCTATTAGAGAACTATCTCTCCAGGGATTGTGAAAGATGTTCCACTGGAAAGATTCTTGTTATTGCTTCGACTCATATTCCCCAAAAAGTGGATCCCGCTCTAATAGCTCCAAAGAAATTCAATACATGCATTAAGATACGAAGGCTTCTTCTTCCACAACAACGAAAGCACTTTTTCATTCTTTCATATACTAGAGGATTTCACTTGGAAAAGAAGATGTTCCATACTAACGGATTCGGGTCCATAACCATGGGTTCCAATGCGCGAGATCTTGTAGCACTTATCAATGAGGCCCTATCAATTAGTATTACACAGAAGAAATCCATTATAGAAACTAATACAATTAGATCAGCTCTTCATAGAAAAACTTGGGATTTTCGATCCCAGATAAGATCGGTTCAGGATCATGGGATCCTTTTCTATCAGATAGGAAGGGCTGTTACACAAAATGTACTTCTAAGTAATTGCCCCATAGATCCTATATCTATCTATATGAAGAAGAAATCATGTAAGGGAGGGGATTCTTATTTGTACAAATGGTACTTCGAACTTGGAACGAGCATGAAGAAATTAACGATACTTCTTTATCTTTTGAGTTGTTCTGCCGGATCGGTCGCTCAAGATCTTTGGTCTTCATCCAGACACGATGAAAAAAATTGGATCACTTCTTATGGATTCGTCGAGAACGATTCTGATCTAGTTCATGGCCTATTACTATTATTACTCTTAGAAGTAGAAGGCGCTCTGGCTCTGGCGGGATCCTCACGGACAGAAAAATCTTGCAGTCAGTTTGATAATAATCGAGTGACATTACTTCTTCGGTCCGAACCAAGGAATCAGTTAGATATGATGCAAAATGGATCTTGTTCTATCGTTGATCAGAGATTTCTATATGAAAAATACGAATCGGAGTTTGAAGAAGGGGAAGGGGCCCTCGATCCGCAACAGATAGAGGAGGATTTATTCAATCACATAGTTTGGGCTCCTAGAATATGGCGATTTGATTGTATCGAAAGGCCCACTGAATTGGGATTTCCCTATTGGACTGGGTCATTTCGGGGCAAATGGATCATTTATCATAAAGAGGATGAGCTTCAAGAGAATGATTCGGAGTTCTTGCAGAGTGTAACCATGCAGTACCAGACACGAGATAGATCTTCCAAAGAACAAGGCTTTTTTCGAACAAGCCAATTCATTTGGGACCCTGCGGATCCATCCTTTTCCCTATTCAAAGATCAGCCCTCTGTCTCTGTGTTTTCACGTCGAGAATTCTTTGCAGATGAAGAGATGTCAAAGGGGCTCATTGCTTCCCAAACAAATCCTCCTACATCTATATATAAACGCTGGTTCATCAAGAATACGCAAGAAAAGCACTTCGAATTGTTGATTCATCGCCAGAGATGGTTTAGAACCAATAGTTCATTATCTAATGGATCTTTCCGTTCTAATACTCTATCCGAGAGTTATCAGTATTTATCAAATCTGTTCCTATCTAACGGAACGCTATTGGATCAAATGACAAAGACATTGTTGAGAAAGAGATGGCTTTTCCCGGATGAAATGAAACATTTGATTCATGTAACAGGAGAAAGATTCCCCATTCCTTAGCCGTAAAGATATGTGCCCATGAAAAGGGGATTAAGTGGAACAGAATTGGCCGGATGGTAGAGTCGTGGAAACACTTGTTTCTTCCATCTTTTTGGCCTTAGCTCCATGGAACAATATGCTACTGCTGAAACATGGAAGAATTGAAATCTTAGATCACTATGTGTGGATGATATGAACTGCCTAAACAAGAATTCTTGAACGGCGAAAGAGCCTATTACTCGCTACATCAAACAATTTCTACTAATGAAACCATGTCAATCCATCGGAAAATACGCATGTCCGCTGAAATGGTTGTTGCTATCTGCTCCAATAACGAATCATTGGTTTCATTGAATAACTAAAGAAGATAGATAGACCTTTCTCTTCGTCTCAGGTCGATGGATCTCCTCAATTGGAAGATCTCCCATATGGATAATACACATTCCAGTTGACCGAGCCTAATTCTAATTGCTTTGTTCCGAAGCAAAGATATCCACGTAGGCGGGTTCGTCCTATTCAGATATTCACGACCAAGAGGT